AACCACCCGATTGTAGGCAAGAATTTTCGATTTTGTGAGGATCAATCAAATAAGGTTTTCGTTAGAAAAAGATTCTATAAAAGCAATGATAAATAGATACTAATAGAGCAAGAAAAGAAGGAAATAAAAAAAACATAGTATAGAAAAGATATCCAAAATTATATAGAAATCACTATCCTACCCTTAGTTTTTATTTCCTTAATTTAATTCCTTAATTTAATTGAATTTCGTTTGATTAGGGCAAAGTTCCTTAAAAACCTCTGCCTTTTTTAAAATATCCTGAACAGTTCCTGTAGGCTGAGCGCCTTTTTCAAGGAAATAGAGAATAGCGGGAACGTTTAAATAAGTTTGATTCTTGATCGGATCATAAAAACCCACTTTCCGAAGATCTCTTCCTTGTCTTCGGGATCGAACATCAATTGCAACGATTCGATAGACGGCTCATCGGGATAGATGTAGATGAAAAAGAACCCCCCCCCCTAGAACCGTATAGGAAGTTTTCTCCTCGTACGGCTCGAGAAAAAATGATTTGAAGTTTTGTCTCTGGATAAAATTATAATAAATAGTAAAGGAATCCGTAAAAGAAATTAGCCTATAATTTAAAATTTAACTCATAGTCATTTTTATTTAACTTCCTTCCTGAAAACTAAAAAATCATTTGTACTCATAACTCAAGTTCAATAATTATCAAATATATTAAATAAAATTAAGATATTTTTTTATTGAGTGGTCTTTAACCCCCCTTTTGTCTCGTTGAAAATCTATTTGGATTCTTTATTCGGATCTGTGAGACAATTGAAGCGGTGTTTCCTTGTTCTGGGATCCTTTATCTTTGTTTTAAATCATTGGGTTTAGACATTACTTCGGTGCTTCTTAATCCTTTCAAAATGGTAGCAACATACCCCTTTTGTGATTTCTTTCTAGAATCATACCGACGGTTGATTCGTGCGCGATACACTGTGGATCGAAAAAGTTTTGCGGTTCCAACAATTTTTTTTTTGAATTTAAAATTTGCTCGAATCGGATCCTTTCGATTTCTATATCGAAGATATACTTACGAAGTTGTTCCAATTTATTGATTGGCATTAACCCTAGATCGTTGCCCCTGAGAAATTAATCAATACTTTCTACTCGAGCTCCATCATGAACTATTTACATTACAACCCAATAAAAAAAGAAGGGTTCTAGTAGAATAGAACAAACGACGTCGAGCCAAGAGCACCTTCATTCCTATATAAAATAAAATGGTGGATGTAAGAATAAAAATCCACACCAGATCGTGTCCTTCAAGTCGCACGTTGCTTTCTACCACATCGTTTTAAACGAAGTTTTACCATAACATTCCTCTAATTTGGAACCAGTATGGAATTGATTCAATTATGGAATCATGAATAGTCATTGGTTCAGTCGGTACAGAGACATAGTCATTTATATTTTTTCTTAGCTACATAGCTAATAAATATTTTTTCTGAAGAAATCTTAGCAAGACCCGGGCTTTTTTTGTATGAACGGAAATTTTTTCTATAAATCTATATCTCAAAAAAATATCTAACAGAAATATCCAGAAATCTAAATATAGAAATAACATAACTAACAGAAATAACACGAATAAATAAATTCTATTTGACTCTGCCTGTTCAAGTGACTCAATAAGATAGACTGACCCATTTCCAGCTTCTCAAAGATTCAACCCATAAGGAATCATTACAAATCTTGATAATTGAAAAAGTTTCCTACTTCGACATCATTATTTGAGTCAAGTTTTACTTTTACAGTAAAGCCTACATTTGATTATCATAAGAAATAAGAATCTCTGTTTCTTTTCGAATAGAATTGTCAATGATTTAAAGCAAATAAGCTAAATAGATCGAACAATAAAAAGAAATATCATTGTTAAATATTTAAATTTGAATATTTTAGGGATGCAAATTCTTTTTCACAAAAATAGAAAGACTATTGTCACTGAAATAGAATAACAATACATACCCATAGGCTAAGCACTTCCTCGTTTTATATGTATTTTCATATTTTGTTTAACCTGAGGTTGAGGTTAAGTAATCTTTCTGCAACTGTGATCTATGTCCCATCTTATCTTTATCTGGATCACAAAAGGATTCAGTTACATTTGCATGTCATTTGAACTCGATTTAGTTCAGTTTGTGAAAAACTGAGATATGATTCCGAAAAGAATCATTCAAAATCAAAAAAGAAAGAAGAATAATATTCTATCCAATATTAGACCTTGAAACAGAACCTTGTTGAACAAAAAAGATGTATTCGGATACAATGGATATGCTCTGGGACGGAAGGATTCGAACCTCCGAATAGCGGGACCAAAACCCGTTGCCTTACCACTTGGCTACGCCCCATTTATATTTTTATTGGACACTAATACTAATAAAGAATAATATTGGTATTAAGTGTTCGTCAATTCCAGCCCAACTATCTATAGAAAATCTTTCTTCTTTATAGAATATATTATAGATTCGTGCTAGGATTTTGACATGTGTATATCTAGAATTCAACTGAATTTATTGATCATTACATACAATTCAATTAAGATATTGTATGAAAGTATGATTTCTTCTATTCTCCTTTGAGAATTGGAGTATTTTTGATTGAGCGGAAAAAGAAGGAGTTTTTTGTCTACCTTACTTTCTTCATTTTTCCTTATATAAATAACTCAATCAAAATGCAATTATCTCGACGAACAAAATGTCTGTTATGCTTAATATCTTTAGTTTGATCTGTCTTAATTCTGCCCTTTATCCGAGTAGTCTTTTCTTCGCCAAATTGCCCGAAGCCTATGCTTTTTTGAATCCAATCGTAGATGTTATGCCAGTCATACCCCTGTTCTTTTTTCTTTTAGCCTTTGTTTGGCAAGCTGCTGTAAGTTTTCGATAAGATCTTGAATACTATCCTAGAAAATTCATGATTTATTCGAGAAAAATTATAACAATTGATAAGATCAAATAAGTCTGGGAGTATGAACCTTCAATTCAAACATTGAAATTCTTGGCTAGCCGCAATAAATTTGGCTCGCCCCATTTCCCGATTCTAATCCTTTTTCCGGCGAAAGACCTTATAGGGTCCCTTAGAATATCTAATTGTGGGTATGAAAGTGATTTGTGATAATCAAAGACTCTTATTACAAATTTAAACTTCAGTTGAATTTCTGAACATTCTTTTCTATTTCTAGAATTCATTTCTTGGTGTCAAAATAGGATATGTGATATAAAAATGGAGGATCTATTATCTTTTCTCGTTTTTCTTTTTCAAAAAATGATCTTGGAGGTTGTGTAATGCTTACTCTCAAACTTTTCGTTTACACAGTAGTAATATTCTTTGTTTCTCTCTTCATCTTTGGATTCCTATCCAATGATCCAGGACGTAATCCTGGACGTGAAGAATAAAATAAAAATTTCGTTTTTCTTGCTTGATTTACAATTTTCTTAAGATTTTATTTTATATATTCATATTCCATACGTTTAACTAGTAAAAAAATCAAAAGGGGTTTGCGAAATTTGAAAGAAAAAAATAGAAAGTCATCAACGGAAACGGAAAGAGAGGGATTCGAACCCTCGGTACGAATAACTCGTACAACGGATTAGCAATCCGCCGCTTTCGTCCACTCAGCCATCTCTCCCAATTGAAAAAGATAATTACTATGTTACATTACATATCAAGTAAGGATTAACGAAAGTATTTCTTTCACAGTCTTTATCGTTATTATATAATTAGCAATTCCATTTAGATGCTCGAAAGATCCAAATAGAAAGATAAATAAAGAAGACCTTCTTGCTTTTATTTTGTTCGAAGTGCCTTTTGGGCCTGGCCCGGTCAATACCCAGCCGGGCCTTTTTTTGTTCCAACGAATTCCATATATTTATAGGTATAGGAAACATACTCTAAAAAAGATACCCAATTTGGTATCTGTGTAAGAATTTCCATTGTGGGGTTTACATATACTTATCGTTTTTGTTATAATGGAAATTGAAAGGATTAAGAATCAATTAAGTATGTTTTGTAGTTTCTTATGTCATTAGGCAAACCCAATTTTAGATTCAAATCCAAGAATCATTCAGGAATTCTCAGTCAACGAATAGTTAATGGTTCCCATTTGTCATAAATTTTGGCTTTTTTGAATGAAAATATACATTTGATTTTTCAATAGAAAAGTGAGGGGAAGTTTTTCGACATTGTATGTTTTGAGATACTATACAATCAATCGAAGGGGTGGTCAAACAAAAGGGGAAAAGGGTTTCTTTTAGAATTTTTATAAATTTAGAAAAAAAAGGATGAAATTAAAAAAGGGATGCAAGTACAATAAACTAAAGTTTAGTAATCCAACCCAGAAAATTTTATCTTATTGTGTATCGTTTTGGCGGCATGGCCGAGTGGTAAGGCGGGGGACTGCAAATCCTTTTTCCCCAGTTCAAATCCGGGTGCCGCCTCATCAACAAACGAATCAAAATGGATTATCTGCTGATATAAATCACCCAAATTTTACCCAACAGAACAGAATAAGGCGATTGTTGATACTTGGTTGATTCTAAACATCTGTTCTGGGGATTTTGTAAAAGATTGGAAATCTTTCAATCTAAAATTCAAAGAAAGATTATATTATAATGGTCGAAGCAAGACTTCCCGATTCCCTTCTACTACTAATGTAATGTCTACTGATTGGGTCTTGAATTTCATTGGCATAGCCGGCGGCTAACTAGTTGTGGAAAGTCCTTTATGTAATCTACATATATAGACTCGCGAGAATCTCTGAGTGTTCAGGCATTCAATCACTATTAGATTGAGATTGGATGGATAATTTACTTTTTTATAGAAAAAGTGAAAAAAAATTATTATTTTTTTTGAAACCCCTCGTCAAGAGTATAATATACTATCTCCCAACTGCTTCAGAGAGACAATCGGGAAAGGAAAGGGTACGGATTAGATCAAATAGGAAATAAAAGTATGTAATAGATAGCAATTGATCTATTTGTACTTTGAAGGGCAACAAAGAATGGGCCCTCTTTTTTTATTACTATATGTTCCATTAGTAACATTCCTTTGTAGCGTCATTGTGTATTTTAGTTGTGTTTAGTCTTTCCCGATTAGAAATCATATAGGAATTTTTTAGAAATGGATTTATTTGATTGGTTCATCAATAGTGTTCGGCCAGAATCCCTTTTTGACTCTGGACCATGGATTCTACTATTATTAGTGAGCAATACAATAATGGAATATTTCTATCATAAAGATAAGGGACATAATTGACATGGATATAGTAAGTCTCGCTTGGGCTGCTTTAATGGTAGTCTTTACATTTTCCCTTTCACTCGTAGTATGGGGAAGAAGTGGACTTTAGAAGCACTACTAATTTAGTTTAGGAATGAAACGGTATCAATTGTTTTATAGATCGTTCTGCAACGCATTTTTTATTTTTTAGGAGAAATGTATTATATAACAGTAAAACAATTATTTCAGAAAGAAATAGAATTGGGTCCTACGTTAATTCCATATATGGATTAATCACTACATATATTGAAGATAGAAGCTAATATAGTATACCAACTTTATTAGAAAGTAAAGTACAACTTTATACACTACTATAAACACTAATAGAGAGTATGGTAAGAAAGAAATTTCTTACCATACTCTCGGATCTAATAGAATACCGCTCATTATAGCCCGTTGATTTCATTTAAGACGCAAAAAAATAATTCTTTTGATTTGATTTCTTCAACTATTGATAAGAACTCAGAAGTCAAGTTTCATTTCAAGTAATTAATTATTTTGACTGACTGTTTTTACGTAAATGATAAGTAGAAAAGCAGTAGGAACTAAAATGAACAGTGCAGTAGCAATAAATGCAAGAATATTTACTTCCATAATCTCAATCTCATCGTTTTTTTATTTCACAATAACTCGGGATTTAATCCCATAGAGATGATAAATCTTTCACCTGTCAATTAAATGAATGCATTACCTATCGATGATCTTGAATCAGATCAATATTATGAATAACAATATCTGAGCTATTAAATTAATTCGTCGTCAAGAATTGAATAGTATAACATACGAAGATCTTTTATCCATACCGAATCCAAGATTGGATTCCCGGACCAATCAAAAATTCCTTTATTTATCCTTCTTTATCTGTTCTTTCTTTTCTATAACCTACCTTAGGTCTTCCGTATAGAACCATCAAATGAAGTATCCTCGTCCGTTTCCATTAACTACAAAACGCCAACAAAAAATATAAGCGAAGTGGAAAAAGAGAGGAATTAGGTTGTAAATTTGAATGATCCAATTTTCTTTGGAAGACAAAGAAGTATGAGAAAGATGAGTCGCGGGAGAAAAGATGGAATATTCTATCAACTTCACTATTTTAGTTATTTTCATTTTATTTTAGTTTAGGGTTTGTTCTTTCTTCGACAGAATCCTGAAAAAAAGAGGGGAAACCCCTTCGGAATTAAATTATGATCTCTGTCCCTTCTTTCATTTCACATAAAATGTAGAGGTGAATTGATGTACTTATTGGATCCGTCGGGACTGACGGGGCTCGAACCCGCAACGTCCGCCTTGACAGGGCGGTGCTCTTGCCTATTGAACTACAATCCCAGGGAAATAAGAAGAGATCTAACAGAAAATTTGGATTCTTTTTTATTCTCTCTTATCAGGTATTTCTTAAGAACAAGAGGGTTCTACCATCTGATAGTAGATTGGCGAATTTTTGGGCCGAGCTGGATTTGAACCAGCGTAGACATATTGTCAACGAATTTACAGTCCGTCCCCATTAACCACTCGGGCATCGACCCAACGCCTAATTAGACGTTCCATAATCAACTTCCTTTCGTCTCCCAGGCGGACTTGACAAATACATTTCACTTTTGATAAAATCCTACTCCTACGGTCTTGGTATACCCCTAGAGGGACTTGAACCCTCGTTTTCTCCGTGAAAGAGAGAGGTCGTAACCACTGGACCATAGGGGCACCAATGGACCATAGGGGCCTATGGCCACCTTTAGGAAATCAAAAAGCACTACACAATACAAATACAATAGGGAATAAGGCCTAAGGCCACCTTAACTTAATATAAATCAGCCGAGGGACACCTTTAGAAGATGAATAGGATATGAATCAAACCGAAAAACTCGTTAACTTTTCTGGGGGTTAATGGTAATCAAACTTTACCATTAAACTATACAATCTTTCAACTTTATTTCATTGGTCTTTCTCGTCTTTATCTCTCTCATTCAGAAAGAGTTTTGCATTGGATCCAAGAGACGGTACCTCTGAATCAGCAGAGCAGGAGATGCAAAAAAAAATGATTTACCAAAGTCTGATTTGGGAATTATATTGAGCCCTAAATCATATCAAAGTCATATCAAATTATATATATATATAAATAATACTGTCAACTGTCAATTGACGACAGGAGGGCAATAAAAGAAGAGAAAAGACATTAGGTATATCCGCCGGGTTCATCAATACAACATTCCT